ATGCCAAAAAATCAAGTTAGCTCATACGTCTTTATGTTGGATTAATCGTTACAGGCCTCTTGAATCTTCTAGATTACCTATCTTTATTGTATCTTTTTTATTTGGTATTTATATGGAATGGGAATGCGGATTTCTTCTTGTTTTATTTATTATTGATAGGAATTCTCTTGTTAAGACCCTACTTAACTAATCAATTGAAACCTCAGATTCATATGAGAACCACGATAATTCTTCAAAGTCCAAAGTTCACTGAGTGAGAACCCTTGGATCATCACTTATTCAATAAAAATTTAAAGCTATAATGACTAAAAACTTAAAATACAAAGAAACGTTTGTCCTTTGATCCAAATAAGAGTTTAAAAGCAGAAAAATATTTTGATTTATTAAAGTTTATAAGATAGAACGGAAAGAAGTCCGGCTACGAGGTCTGAGTATTAAGTATGAATCATAGTTCGAATACTTTGTGATCTATTTGATCTATTTCGTGCTCCAGATACTCGAATGAATATCCGACGAAGTAAAACCATCTTGATAAAGATGACAGACCCCATTCTCTGTACTATCCATAGGGTCAATTCTAACAAGTCACACACTCATATTCCGGAAATATACAATGCAGAAAAAAAATTTCGCGGTCGAACTACCAAAGGAGAATAGGCTAAAACTTTTAGACCTACATACTTTACTTTTTTGTATCGAACTAAAAGCTAGGACTTCAAGATTCTTCTCAGTCTAATTCACAGAAATTCCATCCAGTAGAACAGAAGAATTATAAATCTCCAAAATAATAGATAGGAATACCGCAAATAGAGCCATTGCAACACCCATCAAAGGGGTCGTTCCCCATCCAGGAGCTACTTTACCATATTCGGAATTCAATGGTTTCAATAACTTCCCTACAGTAGTGCTTCTTGGACCAGATCTAGAACTATCTTCAACAGTTTGTGTAGCCATAAATCTTATTTTGTATTCATTACGATCTGTTGACTTTGTATACCATTCCGTTGTAAATAAACGATCTTCGCATAGATCCATTGTGGTCTTTCAATTCTATAATAATGGAAACAGCAACCCTAGTCGCCATCTTTATATCTGGGTTACTTGTAAGTTTTACTGGGTATGCTCTATATACTGCCTTTGGGCAACCCTCTCAACAACTAAGAGATCCATTCGAGGAACACGGGGACTAGTTGACGTAATCAGCCTCTAGATATTTGGAGGCTGATTACGTCAATGAAGAAAATGAAAAATTATTTCATTTTTTAGTGGAAATTTTAGGTGGTTCCCGAAAAAAAATAGCGAAAAAAATTATCCCTAAAGTCGATACTAAGAGAAATGTATAAACCAATGCTTCCATAAATTTGATCGTGGTTTACAATTATAGCTTTCATACCTGTTTTGTTTATGTTTACTTAGGAGTATCCCTCCGGATTAAGAAAGAAAAAGAGTCAAAGAAACGGCAGCGATTTAAATCAAGATTCCTACCGTACCCTACCTAAATTAAATAAAATCGCAAACAGAAACTAGAAGAAAAAAGTAATATTGCATTAGACTGCTTGTCTTTTTGTAGTTGGATCTCCAAGTTTTTGGAATGCCCCAAATTCCACTTGAGCATCCAAATCTGGATCAATACCAGCAAAAACATCTCTGAAGAGGGTTCTAGCACCATGCCAAATGTGTCCAAAGAAGAAAAGTAGAGCAAACGAAGCATGCCCAAAAGTAAACCAACCTCTTGGACTGCTACGAAAAACACCATCGGATTTCAAAGTAGCACGATCTAATTCAAAAATCTCACCCAATTGAGCCCGTCTAGCATATTTTTTCACAGTTGCGGGATCACTATAACTCACTCCATTGAGTTCACCACCATAAAACTCAACAGTTACACCTACTTGTTCAACACTATATTTAGATTCTGCCCTTCTAAACGGGACGTCGGCTCTAACAATTCCGTCTCCGTCTACCAAAACAACCGGAAATGTTTCAAAAAAAGTAGGCATACGGCGTACAAAAAGTTCACGCCCTTCTTTATTTCTAAAGACGGGGTGTCCTAACCATCCAACAGCTATTCCATCCCCATTGTCCATTGAACCCGCTCGGAATAACCCCCCTTTTGCTGGATTATTACCAATATAATCATAAAAAGCTAATTTTTCAGGAATTTTAGACCAAGCTTCTGATACACTTTGATTTTCAGCTAGTCCAGCACTAACTCTTCGATATATTTCTTGTTGAAAGTATCCCTGATCCCATTGATAACGAGTAGGACCAAATAATTCGATGGGAGTAGTTGCAGAACCATACCACATAGTTCCAGCAACAACAAAAGCTGCAAAAAAGACAGCAGCAATACTACTGGAAAGGACAGTTTCAATATTTCCCATACGTAATCCTTTGTATAGACGTTGAGGCGGACGAACACTAAGATGGAATAAGCCCGCCAATATACCCAACGTCCCTGCTGCAATATGATGAGAGGCTATTCCTCCCGGAACAAAAGGGTCAAAACCCTCCACGCCCCACGCCGGATTTACGGGTTGGACCTTTCCGGTTAGTCCATAAGGGTCGGATACCCATATTCCAGGACCATATAATCCTGTTACATGAAATGCGCCAAAACCAAAGCAAGCCACTCCTGAAAGAAATAAATGAATTCCAAAAATCTTGGGCAAATCCAAAGAAGGTTTTCCTGTACGTTCATCACAAAAGATTTCTAGATCCCAAAATACCCAATGCCAAATCGCTGCCAAGAAGCACAAGCCAGAAAACACGATATGTGCTCCGGCTACCCCTTCGTAACTCCAAAGACCCGGATTCGTTATAGTCCCTCCTGTAATATTCCAACCGCCCCATGAATTGGTTATTCCTAAACGAGTCATGAAAGGTATAACGAACATACCTTGTCTCCACATTGGATCAAGAACAGGGTCGGAGGGATCAAAAACGGCTAATTCATATAGAGCCATCGAACCGGCCCAACCAGCAACCAGAGCAGTATGCATTATATGAACAGAAAGCAAACGACCGGGATCATTCAATACAACAGTATGAACACGATACCAAGGCAAACCCATGGAAATACCCCTTTATCAACGAAAAATAGACACTATGTAACTTTATTGCATTGGAAAAAAACTATGTTACGGACCCCCCTTTTTTTAGGTAATAATTTCGGAGAAAGGATTACTATTTTTTCTATTCCGTTAGTAATAATGGAACAATTCGATTCATAGGAAAAAAGGGAAGCGGATCTATTCTATATCCGATAAGTACCAATACGCAATGGGGGTTGAATCCTATTTTATATGAACCAAGATAGCTATTGTTGTTCCTTATTCAGAAGCCCGTTCGTAAAAAATTTCCTTTACTTTTATTTTATATTTTATTTTAGCTTATTCAACTTATGTATTAAATATGATTAATTAAAGTAGGAAAAAAAGATACTATTATTTATTATTAAAAAAAGAAACCCCAGTCTTACGTTTCCACATCAAAGTGAAATAGAGAACTTCATTCTCTTTTTTTTTTCATTTCATGCCTATTGGCGTTCCAAAAGTACCCTTTCGAAGTCCTGGAGAAAAAGATACAACTTGGGTTGACATATAGTGCGACTTGTCAGATATATTGGGCTATATGGGATTTCCCCATTTTCTCCCTCGATCGAGATATCCTCTGTTTCGCCCAAAAAGATTGATTGAATTATCAAAAATTTGTAACGCGAAGCGCAAAAAATAAATTGGAATTAAATGCAGGGAGTATTTAGATTGATATTAGATTATCAAAAATTTTTTATGGTTTACGTGATCGGACTAATAAAATTAAGTATCCAGGCTCCGTTTAGCAAAAACCCAATTGATAATTAATATATAATATTTTTATAATTACTACTTATATGATATGCAAAATTATGATAAAAAATTCTAAAAAAAAAATACAAAAAATTGAAAGAGGGTGATCTAAAACTGTTGATCAACTAAAAAAATATAATTAAAAATTTGTTGAATATTTGACAGAAGACATGTGAAAAATATGAATTGAAAAAAAGAAGGAGTAGTAAAAAAAAGACGCGGTATTTGGTTCATTTGTCCTATATGTGCAAATTAAAATCGGGCAAATTTTTCCTTTTACTCGGGGTAGAGCATAAACCTAAAAAAAGAAATAAAAAAAAGGAAGAAGCCCGTTCAGGAACAAGAAAAAACCATCGCCATTTCAACTGAATCTCGATGAAAAAAAAATCAATGAATCAAGTTAGTCTGACAGGCTTAATCAATCGTTTTAGTATAGGATTATAATATCTAATAATAAGGCTAAACTTCTTTTTTCTTTTACTTTTAAAAAGGGAGAAAGCCCTTCCCTTATAAGTTAGAAAGAAAAGCCTTATATGAAATATGAAAAAAGGGGTTGGAATCGACACATTGATTTTTTCCCAATTTTTGTTGAACCGTATGCATCAAAAGGTGCCTGTACGGCTCCTAAGGAATAAAATTTTTATCCTAATCAATCGACTTTATCGAGAAAGATTATTTTTTTTAGGCCAAGCGGTTGATGCCGAAGTCTCGAATCAACTTATTAGTCTTCTGATATATCTCAGCATAGAAAAGGATACCAAAGATCTTTATGTGTTTATAAACTCTCCTGGTGGATGGGTAATATCTGGAATGGCTATTTTTGATACTATGCAATTTGTGGGACCCGATGTACAGACAATATGCATGGGATTAGCCGCTTCAATAGCATCCTTTATCCTAGTCGGAGGAGAAATTACCAAACGTATAGCATTCCCTCACGCTTGGCGCCAATGAGTTTTTTTATTTTCGATAAAAAATACTATGCCTTCGCCATCGGAAATATGAATTAGTTAAGTAATAATAGCATGGCACTTCGAATTCAATATGAAATTTTTTAGATTTCAAAAATTCAATTATATATTGAAAGAGTAGTATGAGATAAGGAAGGGGTATTTCAAATGATATCTTACCTATTCGGGCACATCTCAGCGTCACAAACTTTGTTTTCACACCGGAAGCTTATAAAAAAAAAAAGACACTTTGGGATTGCTGAATCATAGACGAATCAAAAAAATGATATATAAAGCAACGGAACCATCATAGTATTTTTTTAACTCCTACAAAAAAAAGGATGGTAATTGGATCATTTATGGATCTGCGTATAATACAACCTATATTTTGTTTTCTTTCGCCGAAAGGAAAGGTCAAAAACGTAAATTCCATTGTGGAGCCGTATGCAATGCACAAAAAAAGCCTGTACGGTTATTCAATTTTCTCTGTTTTTTTGGTTATCTCTGCGAAATAGAAGAACCTTTTCTATTATATCATCAGGGTAATGATGCATCAACCCGCTAGTTCGTTTTATGAGGCACAAACGGGAGAATGTATCTTGGAAGCGGGAGAACTACTAAAAATTCGCGAAACCATCACAAGGGTTTATGGACAAAGAACGGGGAAACCTATATGGGTTGTATCCGAAGACTTGGAAAGGGATGTTTTTATGTCAGCAACAGAAGCCCAAGCTCATGGAATTGTTGATCTTGTAGCGGTTCAATAAAAAATAGGAGCGATTTCATGCAAATCTACAATTACTAATTTTATATCTTTTACAATTACTAATTTTATATCTTTTTAGATTAAAGGGTTAGTTTAATATTCTCGATATATATATATATTTTTTTTTAAGAGAATCTTGAAGAGAAGTAATTCAGAATTAGCCGGTTAGAACCAATCTAAACCAGCCCATTATTTATATGATTCCGTATGCCAACCATTAAACAACTTATTAGAAATACAAGACAGCCAATCCGAAATGTCACAAAATCCCCAGCGCTTCGGGGATGCCCTCAGCGACGGGGAACATGTACTCGGGTGTATGTGCGACTCGTTTAGATCATAGACTGAGACACAAAAAGGAAATTCTTTTTGAAATATCAAGAATCAGTACCTGTGAATAAAATAGAATGGAGGAACTCGATTCATTATTAAAAAAAGAGAGATCTTTCAGATCTTCTATTGTGTATGAAACTTATGGTTTACATTGGTGCAAATCCAATCAACTCCATTTTTTTTTTTAAAACCCCCAATGATAACAAATGGTTATCCATTAAGCGGGGGAAATTCTATTTTTTATTAAAAAGATTCCACTCTTGAATGAAAAGAACGGACTAACAGGGTAAACGACCAAATCCATTTTAAAAATGAAATACCGTTACTGTATAAAGTGGATCTCATTGTGAAAGACCTATTACTGGAATATTCATGGGGTAGAGCCAAAGAATGTGAATTGTACAAGTTACCAATCGTTATTGATTAATTAAAAGAAGGAGCTCCGGTGTATAGAGAGTACCTCACCGTTTTAGAAGTAACCATAGAAACGATGGAACCCACTATTTATCCATTTCTATTTACTACTTTTTGTAGTTATTCTATTTTTTTATATCAAGTATCAAGGCCATTTCTGCTTTCAAAGCAAAATACCTCGCAAAAAATAGTGGTGGGGAAGGTTAGAGTAGCAAAAGCCGTTGGAATTTTTTTTTATACATTGGAATAATTCGTTTGGTTATTAATGACTAGTAAAGGGGAAAAGACTAACTAAACAAAGAATTTAGTTATTCATCAAAGTTTGATTTATTCAATGACTAGAATTAAACGCGGATATATAGCTCGGAGGCGTAGAACAAAACTTCGTTTATTTGCATCAAGCTTTCGAGGGGCTCATTCACGACTTACACGAACTATGACTCAACAGAGAATAAGAGCTTTGGTTTCGGCTCATCGGGATAGGGGTAAAAGAAAAAGAGATTTTCGTCGTTTATGGATCACTCGAATAAATGCTGTAATTCACGAACAGGAGGTATTCTATAGTTATAACCAATTCATACACAATCTGTACAAGAAGCAATTACTTCTTAATCGGAAAATACTTGCACAAATAGCTCTATTAAATAGGAGTTGTCTTTATACGATTGCGAATGAGCTCAAAAAATAAGGGGATTGGAAGAAATCCACTAAAATTTTTGAAATATAGTTCTAAGGAGAATGAGCTCGGGGAAGGTAGAGTAGAAATTAGTAAAAAAAAAGTCGTCAAAACGAGGGTATATAGTCGCTAAAAAAAGAGTTATTCTTTTGATTTTCGGCGATTTTTTTTTCTTTTTTTTTTTTTATGACAGACACAGACGTAACCATCAAATTTTGATTCTTGATTGGATTTTTCGAACAAAATTTTAATCTTCTTTTTGAATTTCTTCAGATTGGAATTGTTATTCAATTGAAGAATAAGTCTATTTTTTTCTGGTTCTAAGGCTAGTAGTTCTAGGGTTCGACTCACTTCTTTCAAATTGTTTCTGATTATTAAGAAAAGGTAACAAAGATAAAATACGAGCTTGTTTTATAGCAATAGTAATTAATCGTTGTTGTTTTAAAGTCACTCTATTCACCCGTCTAGATAATATTTTTCCTTGTTCACTAATAAATCGACTAATTAAACTCATGTTTCTATAATCAATTCGATCCCCCGATTGAATCGGGGGCAAACGCCTACGAAAAGATCGCTTGGATTTAGTAAAAGGTCGCTTAGATTTATTCATAATTTTTTCATTCCTGATCTATAAAATCCTATTTTGATCGGATCAAAATAAAAACGATTTCTATATTTCTATATAGGATAGAGTTTCTATAATAGAATTAAGAATATAGGATTAGATTTCTTTCTATTGATTTATTTGTTTATATTTATATATATGTAATAAGATATAGATACTATCTATATTCCTGTTCTTAAAATAAAAGTTGACATAAAAGCACTCAATTTAATCTATTTCTTTATTTCCCCGTGAATTGTATGTTTATAACAATAGGGACAGAATTTTCTCAAGTCCAATCGACTAGGGGTCTTATGCCGATTCTTTTGAGTAATATATCTGGAAATTCCCGCTGATTCTTTCTTAATATTATTTCGAACACAACTGGTACATTCCAAAATAATTGTTATTCGAACATCTTTACCCTTGGCCATGAAACCTCCTTTGGATTTATGATTCACCCCAATCTTCTATTTTCATTTTAGGATCCAGAAAGAACAAGAACCAAAAAAAATAGAAGCTGTTAACTAAAAAAATTGTCTAAAATATTTCGTTGCAATGAATATTTATTAGTAATTAAATAAATAGAAAATAATAAGCAATACAATGATAAAAAAAACTCTATTTGAAATCTTTGTAGAGTTTTTTTTTTAGTATCTCATAGAATATTCTTTCCCTAGCAACACTTTTTTTTCGTTCTATTTTAATTGGATCCTGAACCCTCGTTTTTATGACCTTTCGCCCCCCCCATTTTTCTAATTAATTCTAAAAAAAAAATGAGAAAAAAAGGGGGGGTGAGTCCCCGATCGTTGATCGTATCTCTAAATTTTTTAACCCTTTCTGATGTTAATAACTAGAATCAAAAAAAGGGAAATGTTAATGCATCTGGAAATAAACGATTAATCTCTATTAATAAACCTGCTAACGAACCGAACCATAGAGTACTTAGTACCGGTGCTACGGAAAGATATGTTTTTAGATCTTGCATTTGAAATCCTCCTTCTTTATTGTATTACATTATATTATAGTAATAGATATAACTACAGATGTATATGTAGTTAATAAGTTCTTGTATTTGTATACGCAACTCCCCTAATTAGAATTCAAATATTGTCTACTAGAACGATCTTATAGATTCCATTTTCAAATGGAAACGCCTAGTTATGTAAAATTGAAATTGAGAAAATTATAGTCAAAAAAAGTAAATTTTTTTATTATATATATCTTTGTTATCTGATATAAGACAAAAAAACGAAGGATGTGGAAAACAAGACAGGAATTCTCTACAATGACACTGTAAACCAATTGAAAGGGATGTAGCGCAGCTTGGTAGCGCGTTTGTTTTGGGTACAAAATGTCACGGGTTCAAATCCTGTCATCCCTACCTATTTACAGCTCTTCTGAGCAGTAACGAGGGATCTATTTTAGATCTATCTTTTTTTAATAAAATTGCACATACATATAATTGTGAAATTTATGATATACTATGATATAGTATATACGTACAAAATCGATTCGGGTTAAAGAATGTCCTCTTTCTAGTTCTAGCCTTTTCATTTTTTAGAAAAAACAAGAAGAGCGCTCTTAGTTCAGTTCGGTAGAACGTGGGTCTCCAAAACCCAATGTCGTAGGTTCAAATCCTACAGAGCGTGATTTCACTCTTGTTTATTAGATTGTGTCAAAATTCCATTGTTCGCAAATAATTGAGCAGCAATCTGACTTAGACCTCCCGCATATGAAAGCAAGAAGAGAAGGAGGTCAGTAAAAAAAAAAAAGAGATGTTAATTAATCAAAAATCCAACTGATCACCACGTCTGTATTGTAAATAAGCAGTTACGAATAATCCAGCCAAAGTAATAGGAATTAGACCTAAGACGATTCCAAATAAAGAAACTTCAATCATTTCAATTTTCTTTTGTTTTCATTTTTGAAAGGGAGAAAAGAGAGGTACTATCTATTCCTAGCTCTTAATCTGTATTGCCGATGAATCTCAATGACCAAAATTGGGTAATTAACACGGTAAGGAACTATCGAACATCTGAAATACCATAGAAATCCGTTTTTAGAAAAAAATATTCATTCAATTAATTTCAAATAAGGCGTATTTTGCTTAGACCAATAAATAGAACCGAGGTTATAGTTAAAGCTGCTAGTAGAAAACCGAAATAACTAGTTATAGTAGGCATGAAGGGACTCAATAAAATATGTTTTTTTATACATATGTTTCTAAAGTACTTCCCTAAGTTTCAATTTAAAAAAATTTTAAAGAGATAGATAAAAATACTAGTTCCAAGAATCAAAAAATTCAAAATTTGTGAATTATCAATCATTAGAGGTGGTATGAACAAAAATAGAGAAAAAGAACTAAATTCATCGTCTTTGGCATCTGCACCATCTCAGGATTCAGAA